ATTTTCTCCTTTATCTATATAAAAATTTCTTGCCATTTCTTTGGTTTCATATACATATAATAAACTATATACATCTAAAATGAAACCTAAGATAAAAAAAAAGAATGACTATTTATCGGTGATGTTCAGGGTATTTTTTTTTTTTTTTTCTTTTTTAGGGGCAGGATTTTCCTGCCCACTGACTCATTGTACATAGACGTTTTAGTTATAAATGTTGCATAAAAATACAAGTGATCCTTAATTTAGTTCCAACATCTGATCATACATGTTTTACAATAAAGAAATAAAAAAGGAGGATTTTCAATGCGAGATATAAAAACATATCTCTCTGCGGCACCTGTGCTGACTACTCTATGGTTTGGGTCTTTAGCAGGTTTATTGATAGAAATTAATCGTTTATTCCCGGATGCCTTGTCATTCCCTTTTTTTTAATTCTAGTTATTGATATGGGAAGAAATAAAGAAAATTAGAGATACAAAAAATGCTACGTGACTAATTTCCCTCACCCCCCTTTTTAGTTGTTTAGGATAGGAAGAAAAGAGAAAGAATAAAAGGGTATTTAACCCCAGCATCGGATGGGTGGGTCTAAGATCGAATTTGGTTGGTAGGATAGGAATGTAAATGTGGGTCTAAGACAGGCTCCACGAAATAATATAAAATACGTAAATGAAATACTGCGATTAGACTAAAAAAAAAGAATTACTAGTTAGAAAAAGTTGTATCAGTTAATTATTACATTTATAATTATTATAATGAAAGAAAGCTTTCGAAATGAAGTTTTAGTAACTTCCATTGATTTTTCAATTTTATGTTCCTTTCTTCTTCTTCGGTTCGGGTCGAAAATAGAAGAGTTGAGTTGATCCAAAATCCAAAGCAAAGGAGGTCCATGGCAAAAGGTAAAGATGTCAGAGTCAGAGTCATTTTGGAATGTACCAGTTGTGTCCGAAATGGTGTCACTAAGGAATTTCCGGGTATTTCTAGATATATTACTCAAAAGAATCGACACAATACACCCAGTCGATTAGAATTCAAAAAATTTTGTCGCTATTGTAACAAGCATACAATTCATGGGGAAGTAAAGAAATAGATCAAACAGAGCGTGTGGGCGATCCTTCCAATCCAAGGAGCGGGAGGAGGTTAATAACATATATTATATAACATATATAAATATAGAAATAAAAAACATACATATATATATAAATATAGAAATAAAACCCTATTTCGGTCGGATCTTAAATGCATGAAGAAATCAGATTTTAGAGATAAGGAATAAACCATGGATAAATCCAAGCAACCTTTTCATAAACCCAAGCGATCTTTTCGTAGGCGTTTGCCCCCAATTGGATCGGGGGATCGAATTGATTATAGAAACATGAGTTTAATTAGTCGATTTATTAGTGAACAAGGAAAAATATTATCTAGACGAGTAAATAGATTAAACTTGAAACAACAACGATTAATTACTATTGCTATAAAACAAGCTCGTATTTTATCTTTGTTACCCTTTCTTAATAATGAGAAACAATTTGAGAGAACCGAGTCGATCCCTAGAGCTACTGGTCCTAGAACCAGAAATAAATAGGCATACTATATTCTTCAATTGGCTCAAAACTTCAATCTGAACTGAACATTGAAGTTTTTGAAAAAGACTAGAATCCGTATTTCATTATTCTGTTGTAATGTAATAAAAAATGGGGAAGAATAATCCTTTTTTTTATTGAAACATGTTCGTTCATTACTTATCTTAATTTCTTCATTTTTTTTGGATTCTATCTTCCCGGAGTTTATTCTCCGGGGGATTTTGTTTCAACCATTCCTATAGTTTATTCTCCGGGGGATTTTGTTTCAACCATTCCTATATAGAATTTCATTCCTATATATAATTTTATAATCTCTTTTATTTGATGATCCTTTTGGAAATGATGCGAAGACAATTCTTATTTGATATAGCTATTTGCGCAGGTATTTTACGATTAAGAAGCAATTGCCTCTTGTACAGATTATGTATCAGTCTACTATAACTATAGGAAACCTCGTTCTCACGAGCTACTGCATTTATCCGAGTGATCCACAAACGACGAAAATCTCTCTTTTGCCTACCTCTATCTCTATAAGCGGAAACCAAAGCTCTCATTTTCTGTTGAGTAATAGTTCGAGTAAGTCTTGAATGAGCCCCTCGAAAGCTTGATGCAAATAAACGAATTTTTGTTCGGCGTCTCCGAGCTGTATATCCTCGTCTAACTCTGGTCATTTAATCAAATTAAACTTTGATGAATAACTAATCGATTTCTGTTCGTTCAGTCATTCTTTTTTCCCGGTTCAATTAATAACAAAACGGATTATTCCAATATATAAAATATAAATTCCAATGGCTTTTGCTACTATAACCTTCCCAACCACTATTAACATTTCTTTCAGTCAGGTATTTTGTTTGTGGAAATAAGAAATTCAATAATAAAATTTGTAAAATTTTTAAAAAATAAATAGTGGATTCCTTCGTTTCTATGGTTACTTCTTAAACGGTGAGGTCCTCTCTATACACCGGAGCTCTTTCTAGGTTACTTCTTAAACGGTGAGGTCCTCTCTATACACCGGAGCTCTTTCTCCCATCCCATTTAATCAATGTTTTTGGTAACTTGTATAGTTCGCACTTTTTGGCTCTACCCATGAATTATATAGTAATAGGTCTTTTCGCAATGAGAACTATCCATACAGTGACGGCATTTAATTATGAAAGTTGGCTAGGTAGCTGACCCTGTTAGTCCGTTATTTCAAGAATAGGAGCATAATTTTTTTGCTTCTTAATTAAATATTGTTTCCCCGCTTAATAGATAACCTTTTGCTACCAATGGAAAATGGATTTTCATCTCAAATTGAGGTGATTGGATTTGCACCAACAGAAACCATAAAATTCATACACAATCAATAGAGGTATATGGTACATCTTTATTTTGAGTTTAGATAGTAAACAGTATTCTTCCATTTTTTCCATTCTATCTATTCATTGGTACTAGTCATTGATACTGGAACAATTGTCTCATTTGTTCGAGCTCATGATCTAAACGAGTCGCACATACACCCTAGTACATGTTCCTCGACGCTGAGGGCATCCTCGAAGAGCGGGAGATTTCGTGACATTTCTGATTGGCTGTCTTGCGTTTCTAATAAGTTGTTTAATAGTTGGCATGTTAAATCGTATATATATCATGGGATTATAATGGGCTGGTTTAGATCGATCTTAACCTAACCTGATGATTATGAATTTTTTCCCTTCAATTGAATGACTATTTTATTTGGGTAAAATCCAAATATTCAATATCCAATCACGGAAAATTCAAATTACGGTTTGAAATGGAATCCTGCATTTACACGGAATCCCCAGTATTTTCGACCGCTACAAGATCAATAATGCCATAAGCCTGGGCTTCTGTTGCTGACATAAAAACATCCCTTTCCATGTCTTCGGATACAACCCATAAGGGGTTGCCCGTTCTTTGTACATAAACCCTTGTGAGGGTTTCGCGAAGTTTCAGTAGTTCTTCTGCTTCCAGGATGAATTCCCCTGCTTGTGCCTCATAAAAAGAACTAGCAGGTTGGTGAATCATAACCCTGATTATATAACATCCATCATGAGCAGCTCCTCTATCTCACACGATTGGTCAAAGGGAAAGAATAAAAATAACAAAAAAAGATAGAATTGAACAACCGTACAGGCATCTTTTGTACATTGCATACGGCTCTGCAATGGAATTGACCCTTCCCTTCCATCCGCCAAATAAAGGGACAAAGGTACCAGAGACAAAAAGAATTCATCCGATCCAGATCGTTGAATGATCCATTTACCACCCTTCCTTTCGTAGAAGTCAAAAATACTATGATGGTTCTGTTGCTTTATATATTTTTTATTTATCTCGTCTTTAATTTAGCAATCCCAAGGTTTTTTCTGACCCGATCAATTAAGGTAAGGAAAAAAAGATCTTTTTTTTTTGATTTTTTTTTTTATAACATTAATATCAGAAAGACACTTCTGGTGTGTAAGAAAAATGGTTTGTGACGCTGAAACAGACCTCCGACACATAAGATCAAATCGGAAATAACCTTTGTTTCATACTACTATTTCGATACATAATTTCATGTTATGAAAAAACAAAAAAAAAGTTTGTTCATATCGAACTTAAAATGCCATGCTATTATTACTTATTATTAATGTTCCATATGGCGAAGGCATAGTCTTTTTTTTTTTCAAATAAAAAACTCATTGGCGCCAAGCGTGAGGGAATGCTAGACGTTTGGTAATTTCTCCTCCGACCAGAATGAAAGATCCCATTGAAGCGGCTAATCCCATGCATATTGTATGTACATCAGGTGGCACAAATTGCATAGTATCATAAATAGCTATTCCTGGTATTACCCACCCGCCGGGGGAGTTTATAAACAAATAAAGATCCTTAGTATCATCCTCTATACTAAGATATACCATAAGACCAACAAGTTGATTTGAGATCTCGCTATCAACCTCTTGTCCTAAAAAAAGTAATCTTTCTCGATAAAGTCGGTTGATTAGGACAAAATTGTATCCTTTAGGAACCGTACATGCACCTTTGGATGCATACGGTTCAAAAAAAAATTGCGAAAAAAAAAATCAATGTGTCGATTCCAGTCCCATTTCTTTTTTTTTTTAAAAAAAAAAGAATTCAAAAAACTTATTGAACTAACCCCTCATTGATGTATACGGTTAAAAAAAAAATTGCGAAAAAAAAAATCAATGTGTCGATTCCAGTCCCATTTCTTTTTTTTTTTAAAAAAAAAAGAATTCAAAAAACTTATTGAACTAACCCCTCATTGATGTATTGTTTCATCGAGATTCAAATCACGATGTCATTTTCTTGTTCCTAAATGGGCCCATTTTATTTTTTTAGGTTTATGTTCTACTCCGGGTAAATATTTATCCGAATTATATTTGCACATATAGGGCAAATTATGTCAGTGCCACTTCTTTTTGCTACGATTTTTTTTTTTGTTTTTTTTTGTTTCATGCCTTCCGCCAAACTATTTGATATATTTATTATACTATTCCATTGATTGGTAGTTTGAGATAACCCCTAGGGTATAAAAATCTTTTATGATACAAGCGGTACCTTACCAATTTGGTATTTTCTAAACGGAGCCTGAATATTTCATTTTATTGGTACAAGCCAACCATAAATTCTTCTAATTTAGATTATTGATTGATCTCTAAAAAAAATGGATTTAATTGTACTTCGCGCTCCGAGTTTTTGAAGGTTCAATCAATCTTTCTTGGGCGAAACAGAGGATATCTCGATCGGGGGAGAGAACGGGTAAATCCCATATGACCCAATATGTCTGACAAGTCGCACTATACGTCAACCCAAACTGCATCTTCCTCTCCAGGACTCCGAAAAGGTACTTTTGGAACACCAATGGGCATTAAAAAAAAAGAAATTTAAGCACTATATTTTACTTTGATGTGAAAACGTAACAATGGATTTTTTGTCTTCATAATTTTTATTTCCGTTTCTCCTATTTTATACATAGATTGGGGGGTTCATACAGAAATACGGAATGAATAAAGAAAATTTCTTATGAGGGGATCGTTCGAATAATCAACAAGTGTTTATGCATTTGTTTTCAAAAAATGAAACCAATTCCCCATTGCGTATTGTTACTTATCGGGTATAGAATAGATCTGCTTCTCTTTGTTCCTACGAACAGAATTTTTCCATTATTTCCAATGTAACGGAATAAATATTAACCCTTGTTCATAGATAATCTACTGAAAAAGGTTAGGTACATAGTATATATATATATATATATTTTAGTTTTTTAGTCCAATGCGATAAAGTTACATAGTGTCTATTTATCTTTGATAAAGGGGTATTTCCATGGGTTTGCCTTGGTATCGTGTTCATACCGTTGTATTGAATGATCCCGGTCGGTTGCTTTCTGTCCACATAATGCATACAGCTTTAGTTTCTGGTTGGGCCGGTTCAATGGCTCTATACGAATTAGCGGTTTTTGATCCCTCTGACCCCGTTCTTGATCCAATGTGGAGACAGGGTATGTTCGTTATACCCTTTATGACTCGTTTAGGAATAACCAATTCATGGGGCGGTTGGAGTATTACTGGGGGAACTATAACAAATCCGGGTATTTGGAGTTACGAAGGTGTGGCAGGTGCACATATTGTGTTTTCCGGCTTGTGCTTCTTGGCAGCTATCTGGCATTGGGTGTATTGGGACCTAGAAATTTTCTGTGATGAACGTACGGGAAAACCCTCTTTGGATTTGCCCAAGATTTTTGGAATTCATTTATTTCTTGCAGGGGTGGCTTGCTTTGGCTTTGGTGCATTTCATGTAACAGGCTTGTATGGTCCTGGAATATGGGTGTCCGATCCTTATGGACTAACTGGAAAAGTACAACCTGTAAATCCAGCATGGGGCGCAGAAGGTTTTGATCCTTTTGTTCCAGGAGGAATAGCTTCTCATCATATTGCAGCGGGGACGTTAGGCATATTAGCGGGTCTATTCCATCTTAGTGTCCGTCCACCTCAACGTCTATACAAAGGATTACGTATGGGAAATATTGAAACTGTCCTTTCCAGCAGTATCGCTGCTGTGTTTTTTGCAGCTTTCGTTGTTGCTGGAACTATGTGGTATGGTTCAGCAACTACCCCGATTGAATTATTTGGGCCCACTCGTTATCAGTGGGATCAGGGATATTTTCAGCAAGAAATATATCGAAGAGTTGATGCTGGACTAGCTGAAAATCTGAGTTTATCGGAAGCTTGGTCGAAAATTCCCGAAAAATTAGCTTTTTATGATTACATTGGTAATAATCCGGCAAAAGGAGGATTATTCAGAGCGGGCTCAATGGACAATGGGGATGGAATTGCTGTTGGATGGTTAGGACACCCCATCTTTAGAGATAAAGAAGGACGCGAGCTTTTTGTACGTCGTATGCCTACTTTTTTTGAAACATTTCCGGTAGTTTTGGTAGATGGAGATGGAATTGTGAGAGCCGATGTTCCTTTTAGAAGGGCAGAATCCAAGTATAGTGTCGAACAAGTAGGTGTAACTGTTGAATTCTATGGTGGCGAACTTAATGGAGTTAGTTACAGCGATCCTGCTACTGTGAAAAAATATGCTAGACGCGCCCAATTAGGGGAAATTTTTGAATTGGATCGGGCTACTTTGAAATCCGACGGTGTTTTTCGTAGCAGCCCAAGGGGTTGGTTCACTTTCGGACATGCTTCATTTGCTTTGCTCTTCTTTTTTGGACACATTTGGCATGGCGCTAGAACCTTGTTCCGGGATGTTTTTGCTGGTATTGATCCAGATTTGGATGCTCAAGTGGAATTTGGAACATTCCAAAAAATTGGAGATCCAACCACAAGGAGACAGATAGTCTGATACAACATTGCTCTGGTATTTTTCGCCTACGTTTGGTTGGAATTTGATTTTTTTTTTTTACATGGGATAGGGGACGGAGAAATCGTGACTTGAATCACTGCTTTTTCTTTGACTCTTTCCCTTTCTTTATCTGATAAATGATCCAAAATGAATAGGTTTGGAAGCTATAATTGTAAACCACGGTCGAATCTATGGAAGCATTGGTTTATACATTCCTGTTAGTCTCTACTCTAGGGATAATTTTTTTCGCTATCTTTTTTCGAGAACCTCCTAAAGTTCCGACTAAAAAAATGAAATGATTTTTCATTATCTCAATTGAAGTAATGAACCTCCCAATATGGAATGTTGGGAGGTTCATTACTTCAACTAGTCCCCGTGTTCCTCGAATGGATCTCTTAGTTGTTGAGAGGGTTGCCCAAAAGCAGTATATAAGGCGTACCCTGTAAAGCTTACAAGTAAACCAGATATGGAGATGGCGACTAAGGTTGCTGTTTCCATTATTAGATTTCAAGATCGCAATGGATCTACAATAAAATTGTTTATTTACAACTACAACGGAATGGTATACAAAGTCAACAGATCTCAACCAATGAAATAGTATTTATGGCTACACAAACTGTCGAGGGTAGTTCTAGATCTGGGCCAAGACGAACTTTTGTAGGGGATTTATTGAAACCGTTGAATTCGGAATATGGTAAAGTAGCTCCGGGCTGGGGTACTACTCCCTTTATGGGAGTCGCAATGGCTCTATTTGCGATATTCCTATCTATTATTTTGGAGATTTATAATTCTTCCGTTTTATTGGATGGAATTTCAGCGAGTTAGGTTCATAAGAGCAATGAAGTACTAGTAAAAAAAAGCAACTTAGGACTCAGATTTCTAGCCCATTTTGGTAGTTCGACCGTGAAATTCCTTTGTTTCGGTATTTCCGGAATATGAGTGTGTGACTTGTTATAATTGATCCTATTGATATACAGAAAATGGATCTGTCATCTTGACAGAGATGATTCTACCTCGTCGGATATTTATATTTTTTGAGTTTCCGGAGCACGGAATATATTGAATAGATCAAGAAAAGAAATATTTGGACTATGATTCATACCTACTATTAAAACCTCGTAACCGGACTAAAAAAAAAAAAATTTCAATCAAAAGGGTATTTCCTAAATCAAACAATTTTTCTTCTTTCAGAACTATGTGCTTTGACAGAAGTACAACTATTTCTCTGGTCATTAAATATGTGCTTTGTTACAGAAGTACAACTATTTCTCTGGTCATTAAATAAGTGATGATCAAATGGTTCTTACTCAGAGAACCTTTGAGCTTTGTTTGGGGACTTATTGAGGAATCATCGTGGCTCTAGTATGAATCTGAGGTTTCAATTGATTCATAGGGTCTCAACAAGAGAATTCCTATCAAAAGTAAAACAATAGTCAATTTTCATTGCGCAAAAAAATTCAAATAAAATACTAAATAGGGGAAGAGAAGATTCAAGAGGCCTGTAATAATCAATAAAAAAAAGACGGATGAGCTAACTTGATAGTTTTTTTTGGCATTATCATCACAAAGAACAGATTCCGGATTTTTATCTCTTCGGGTCTTCGGGGTAGATTGAATCAAGTGGCTAAGAAGTTTCAAATTTTCTATTACATATCCGTTGAAACAGTATTTGTATGTTTTCGCTTGAGCCGTACGAGATGAAATTCTCATATACGGTTCTCGGGAGGGGGAGTTACCTTGGTTTACCTATCTCAATAAAGTATACGACTGGTTCGAAGAGCGTCTCGAGATTCAGGCGATTGCAGATGATATAACTAGTAAATATGTTCCTCCTCATGTCAACATATTTCATTGTCTAGGGGGGATCACACTTACTTGTTTTTTAGTACAAGTAGCTACGGGTTTTGCTATGACTTTTTACTATCGACCAACTGTTACAGAGGCCTTTTCCTCTGTTCAATACATAATGACTGAGGCCAACTTTGGTTGGTTAATTCGATCAGTTCATCGATGGTCAGCGAGTATGATGGTTCTAATGATGATTTTACACGTATTTCGTGTGTATCTCACAGGCGGATTTAAAAAACCTCGCGAATTAACTTGGGTTACGGGTGTAGTTCTTGCTGTATTGACTGCATCTTTTGGTGTAACTGGTTATTCCTTACCTTGGGACCAAATTGGTTATTGGGCAGTAAAAATTGTGACAGGCGTGCCTGAAGCTATTCCTGTAATAGGGTCGCCTTTGGTAGAGTTATTACGCGGAAGTGCTAGTGTGGGTCAATCCACTTTGACTCGTTTTTATAGTTTACACACTTTTGTATTGCCTCTTCTTACTGCCGTATTTATGTTAATGCACTTCTCAATGATACGTAAGCAAGGTATTTCAGGTCCTTTATAAAGTAAAGAAGACAGATCATAGATATTAGTAATCGATCATATATTATATTGGAAAGGAACAATAGTATCTCATTGCTACAAATATGGATTATTGAAAAAATAAGACATGTTATTTGGATATTTCTCTTCAACTCCGAAGTATCGTACTCTTTATTTGATACTTTGATATGAATAGTTGAAGTGGATTGTCCGAACAGAAAATGGATTATGGGAGTGTGTGACTTGAACTATTGATTTAGCCATGCGGATATATGATTTTATCCGCCACATTGGAATTCACAACCAAATGTGTCTCCGCATCCAATCACCGCGCGAGTCCCCCTACGTAGCGGAAGATAGGCTGGTTCGCTTGAGGAGAACCTTTTCCATGATCATACCTGAATCCATGTCATGCATGAGCAGGCTCCGTAAGATCCCGTAAAATAAAATAGATGATGTGGCATAATCTAGATTATGTTCTATCTATTCTACTTACTTAATTTATAGTTTATAGTATAGAAATGCATCCATTTCCTTTGCATCCATCCATATCTATGATACTATCGGAGTGAAATAAGGGATCTAAGGAAGAACAGAGGCTAAACTGTATTAGTAACAAGTAAATTCTTTGTATTTAAGAAGACTCACGATATTGTGAGAATAAATACCAATCACAAGATATGAGATAATCCAAAAAGCACTTGATCATGATCAAATTTGTAAGCCTACTTGGATATTGAGCATTTACCTGTAAGAACTTAATTCTTGCCAATGAATAGTTGTAACTCCGGAAAATGGAGTTCGCTAAATATTTTCTTACATGGAGTCATTATATACGTGTAGATATGGATGAAATATAGATTTGAGATGGATCCATTTCTGTCATTCCTTTGATTTGATTCTTGCTCGAGCCGGATGATGAAAAATTATCATGTCCGATTCCTTCGGGGGGTGGATCCATAAGAATTCACCTATCCCAATAACAAAGAAACCTGACTTGAATGATCCTGTATTAAGAGCTAAATTGGCTAAAGGGATGGGACATAATTATTATGGAGAGCCCGCATGGCCCAATGATCTTTTATATATTTTTCCAGTAGTTATTTTGGGTACTATAGCATGTAACGTAGGCTTAGCGGTCCTAGAACCCTCAATGATTGGTGAACCGGCGGATCCATTTGCAACTCCTTTGGAAATATTACCCGAATGGTACTTCTTTCCCGTTTTTCAAATACTTCGCACAGTACCAAATAAGTTGTTGGGTGTTCTTTTAATGGTTTCAGTACCAACGGGCTTATTAACAGTACCCTTTTTGGAGAATGTCAATAAATTCCAAAATCCATTTCGTCGTCCAGTAGCTACAACAGTCTTTTTAATCGGTACCGCAGTAGCTCTTTGGTTAGGTATTGGAGCAACATTACCTATTGACAAATCCCTTACTTTAGGTCTTTTTTAGGTCTTTTAAAATTTTAATTGATCCAACCGTGAAATACTGCGCGTAGGTATCTAGGGAATAGTCGATTCAAACTGAATCTTCCCTAGATACATTATTTTTAATCCATCTCAATACGGATTGAGCTTATGCTTAAGATTTCATTTTTTTTTTCTTTTTTTTTTTTTATTTTTTAGAATTCTAAAAAAAAAACTTTTTATTTAAAAAAAGTTTTTTTATATTTTAGAGAAAAAAAAGAAAAAGATGAAGTAATTATGATAGATTTAAAATGAAAACTTATTCTTAGGTAAATTTATTGTGAAATGCTTCTGTAGAATGTCCACTATCTGTTTTACATCTTCTATCCGAAAATATTCAATTTTCATAAGATCTTCTTGACTGTTACTCAAAAGGTCCAATAATGTATGTATATTGGATCTTTTGAGACAATTATAGGTCCTGGAAGGTAATTCTGATTGGTCAATAAAAATACATTTCAATGCAATTTCTTTTTTGTTTTTCTTTAGATTAGCTAATATATCATGAAAGGTAAAAGGGGGTAGAGTAAATCTACTTTTGTTTTCTTCGAAATTTATGTCCTTTTCCTCTGCATGTAGAAAAGGAATAAATAAATCAATCAAATTACGAGAAGCTTCATGGAGTGCTTCTTTAGGAGTTAAACTTCCATTTGTCCATATTTCTAGAAAAAGAATCTCTTGTTTTTCATTTCCATTCCCATAAGAATAAATACTATGATTCACATTTCGAACAGGCATGGATACAGCATCTATAGGATAACTTCCATCTTGAGAGTTATTTGTGGGTCTCATACGATATCCGCGATCTCTTTGGATTTGTAATTCAATACACAAATCAAGAGGCTCTGTCAGGGTAGCTATATGCTGTGTAGTGTCAACGATTTCCACAGAAGGCGGTAGGATAATATCTTGAGCTGTTATGTATCTGGGGCCTTTGACGCAAATGGATGCGTCTCGAGTGCCATATAGACTACTTCTCAATACAATTTCTTTCAAATTCATTAAAACTTCATGTACTGATTCTTCAATACCCACTATCGTAGAATATTCATGTGGTACTTTTTCAGATTTTGCACGTGTTATACATGTTCCTTCCATTTCTTCAAGTAAAGCACGTCGCATAGCAATACCTATGGTATCAGCTTGACCTTTCATAAGCGGGGACAGAACGAAACGCCCATAATAAAGACGCTTACTGTCGACTCTTGATTCAACACACTTCCACTGTAGTGTTCGAGTGGATCCTGCTATTTCCTCTCGAACCATAATAATATTTTTTTTTTTACTTGATTAGATTATTGAATCATTTATTTCTCTTGAAATCCGTTCAATTCTTATTTCTATACACGTCTTTTTTTAGGGGGTCTACATCCATTATGTGGCATAGGAGTTACGTCACGTACGAAACTTAATAGTATACCACTTCGACGAATAGCTCGTAATGCTGCATCTCGTCCGGGACCAGGACCTTTTATCATGACTTCTGCTCGTTGCATACCTTGATCCACTACCGTACGAATGGCATTTGCGGCTGCGGCTTGAGCAGCAAAAGGTGTTCCTCTTTTTGCGCCTTTGAATCCAGAAGTGCCCGCAGAAGACCAAGAAACCACCCGCCCCCGTACATCTGTAACAGTTACAATGGTATTGTTGAAACTCGCTTGAACATGAATAATTCCTTTTGGTATTCTACGCCCATTCTTACGCGAACCAATACGTCCATTCCTACGTGAACTAATTCTTGGTATAGGTTTTGTCATATTTTATCATCTCATAAATATGAGTCAGAAATATATGGAGATATCCATTTCATGTTAAAACAGATTCTTTATTTTTACATTGATCCTTCCTTTAGAAAGCTCAAAAGATTATCCTTGTCTCTGTTTATGTCTTGGATTAGAACAAATCACTATAATTCGTCCGCGCCTACGGATCAGTCGACATTTTTCACAAATTTTACGAACAGAAGCTCTTATTTTCATATTTATGATTCCTTACTTTAATTCTGAATCCATTCTTTGAAATAAAAAAAGTTTCTTTAATTTTTAAACCTCGAATTGTATCCCCATGAATGAGATTCAAAAAATCCCCCAATCGTTCGAATCTTTGTTGCGTATAAATTATACGTCCCCTGCTGGTTGAATTATAACTTATAACTACTTACTTCGATTTTGAATCGATCCCCTGTAGTATCCAGATAAAACCACGCCGATCCTCCCCGAAACATAACCTAAAACATAACCTAGAATCCAATTTTCATTCTCTAAAAGGACCCGGAACATACCATTAAGAAGTGATTCTATAATTAAACCCTCATTAATTCATTTTTGTTCTTTCATTCCGGTCAACCCCTCCTTGAAGTATCAATTAATGGGGGAGCAGTCATATAATTCACTTTTCCTCCCTTTTTCTTTTCATTCTTTTTACAACCGGGAAGTTAGAGATCAAATTAGGATACCATAGGAAAAGGATCACCATATATAACACCAAATTTCTCCCCCAACTCCTTCTAGGCGAGCTTCTCGATCTGTCATTATACCTCGAGAAGTAGAAAGAATAGCAATCCCCATTCCGCCTAAAATCCTAGGAATTCGTTGAGAGTTGTAATAGATTCGTAGACCGGGTCGGCTGATACGCTTTAAAATAGTTTTATATATCCTTTTCCTAGTTCTTTTATGTCGCAGGGTTGAAACCAAGAAATTTTTTTGATTTTCTCGATGTTTTCTAACGTTTTCAATAAAACCTTCTCGCAGAAGTATTTTAACAAAGTTTTCGGTGATATTAGTAGATGCTATTCGAACCGTTCCTTTTTTATTCATGTCAGCATTTCTTATAGAAGTTATTATTTCGGCAATAGTGTCCCTACTCATGATGAACTATAATTATAGTTGCCTCCTAATTTTGATATAATCAACGTGTTTATTTTTATTTATGAATTCATAAATAAAAGTATATGCTTGAGACACAATCTACTAATTTATCTATTTCAGATATTCTACTATATCATAATTTCATCTACTAATATTAATATTTATAATACTTCAGGAGCTAATGAGACAATTTTAGTGAAATTCAATTCTCTCAATTCCCTGGCGATTGCACCAAAAACTCGAGTCCCTTTTGGATTTCCTTCTTGATCAATGACAACTGCCGCATTGTCATCATATCGTATTCTCATACCGTTTTCACGCTTGAGTTCTTTACACGTACGTACAATTACAGCTCTAATTACTTCTGATCTTCCGAGCGGCATATTTGGTACTGCTTCTTTGATTACAGCAACAATAACGTCACCAATATGAGCATATTTGCGATTGCTAGTTCCTAAGATTCGAATACACATCAATTCTCGAGCCCCGCTATTATCCGCTACATTCAAAAGGGTCTGAGGTTGAATCATATCATTTTTTATCCGCTCTTTCAATGCAAAGGATGAAGAAAAAGAAAAGAAATATTATCTGTCTAGAAATAAATAAACCCACAATTGTATTTTTTCACTCCTAATATCTTTTTCTTTGGTTCTACATCTCTATCCTGTAATAATAAATTGAGTTCGTATAGGCATTTTGCACGCAGCTATTGAAATGGCTGCTCTGGCCACAGTTTCGGATACTCCGCTCATTTCATAAAGTATTCGACCCGGTTTAACAACAGATACCCAATATTCGGGAGATCCCTTCCCCGAACCCATACGTGTTTCTGTAGGTCTTACTGTAACGGGTTTGTCGGGAAATATACGTACCCATATTTTTCCACCACGACGCGCATATCGGGTCATTGCTCTTCGTCCCGCTTCTATTTGTCTAGCTGTGATCCAAGCGGGTTCAAGTGCCTGAAGAGCGTATCTTCCGAAACAAATATGATTGCCTCTATAAGATATTCCTTTCATTCTTCCTCTATGTTGTTTACGGAATCTGGTTCTTTTGGGGTTATAGTTGATGGTTGTTTCCCTCTTCCATCTCTACTACAGAACCGGACATGAGAGTTTCTTCTCATCCGGCTCCTCGCGAAAGAAGAAACAATTCAATATAAAGGATTCAATAATATTACAGATACACATGTATTTTATGAATAATACACTAAATAATAGGATTTGTTGATATTACATAGGAAAAAAGGAAGTTGCAAGATATATTTACATACAAGCAGGATAATTATATATATATAATTCTATATAATAAATCAGGATATAAATATAAATACAAGATATACGATATAAATAAATACAAGATAAAATTTATTATAATTTCATATTTTATAATATTTAATATAAGTATAAGAATATTTAATATAAGATTGGTTAATTTAGTTAATTTAATGCTTTTTTTTATTTAACTAATTGAAATCTAACACATATTATTTAATGTAAAATTGATTAATCCAATCAATGTTTCGCGGGCGAATATTGACTCTTTTCTGCTTCATTCGTAGGGTCAACCCATGACTGTTTCAGAAAAAATGAATTGGTTCCTGGTCCGTTCCGCCATCCCCCCCAATGAATCATTAGGATTCGTTTTCATTCAATAGAATCCTATGGAGTCATGGGTTCCCTCGTTCCCATAGCTTCTCCGTTAATGATTAGGCCTGAACTCGACAATGGAGCTCCCGACAAAATTCGTCTCCGGGTCAATCTCCTCAGTTTCTATTAACTCGAGGCTCTTTACTTTTTCAGTATTGATGCTTTATCACACTGCCTTTTAAAAAATAATTCATAAACCATACATATTGGAATCATATATCGTTGATATTTTTTTTTCTTTCTATCTATCATCCTTCCATTTATTTACATCCCCTTATTTTTTATTCACAATCCGGAATCCCATTTTTTTATGGAAAAATTTACAGTTGCTACAACTATATGATCAATAACTCATATAGTGACTGTTTGGGGGGATCTCGACAATACGAAGCCGTGGGTTGGTTATTAGTTTCTGTAGTTACTAGTTCAGAGTAGGAGTCAGTCTACTTTTTTTTATCCTAACTCTAAAGAAAACCAAGACAACGAGTCACACACTAAGCATAGCAATTCTACCAAAAAGGTAAATCCCATTTTTATTCATCCCTATAGAATTAAAAGAATTAAGCTCATGTTTGATTCAACAAACAAAAGAAAAATGAAACAGTTTATCATTTTTTGTTCTATCACTGGATAGAATGATAAGACAAATAAAGGTCCATTACTTCCCGTCTACAAATATCCAAATTTTTATGCCTAATACTCCATAGATAGTTCGAACTGTATAGGAACAATGATCAATTTTAGCACGAATGGTTTGTAGGGGAACCCTACCTTCTCTGATCCATTCGACACGTGCAATTTCTTTTCCGTCGATACGCCCTGCAATTTGTACTTGAATCCCTTTTGTATCTGTTTGTTCAGTTAATTCAATAGCTTTTTTCATTGCTTTTCGAAATGAAACTCTATTTTTTAACTGTAAAGCTATGTATTCTGCCAGAATATTAGGTTGTCCATAAGGTTTTTCAACTCTTGTGATAGCAATGTTGAGTCTCCGGTTTACAGAATTCAACTCTTTTTGTACATTCGTTTGTAATTCTTCGATTCCTCGTCTTCGACCCTCTATTAATAAATTTGGGAATCCAATATAGACTATGACCTGAATAAGATCGATTCTTTTTTGAATTTCTATATGTGCAATTCCTTCAAAACCCGAGGATATTCTCATATTTTTTTGTACATAATTCTTGATACAATCTCGTATTTTTTCATCTTCCTGGAGACCAATGGAAAAACTTTTTGGTTGTGCGAACCAAAAGGAATGATGATTTTGGGTTGTACCAAGTCTGAAACCAAGTGGATTTATTTTTTGTCCCATATTATTCTATTATCTTTCCATCCATATGTTATTTCTAAATATGAATCTAAGTCTTAGATTCATCTTTAGATTTTTTTAGATTTATCCTTCAATATAATTGTTATATGACAGGTGGGTCGTTTTATTAGATAACTGCGTCCTCGAGCTCTAGGTCTTAACCTTTTTACAAGGGTACCCCCATTAACTTCGGCTTTACTAATGAATGAATCCGCTTCGTTCAAACCCAGATCATTAGCATTTGCTGCTGCAGAATAAACCAATTTCAAAATGGGAAAGGATGCTCGATAAGGCATGAGTTCCAGTATCATAAGTGTTTCCTCATAGGAACGTCCGCGAATTTGATCAATTACTCTTCGTGCTTTGAAAACGGACATATATATATTTTGAGCTAAA